AGTTTAGGGTCTACCGGTAAGGACGTGGAATACGAAATAACAAGGGAGAGACTTTGAACTTGTTTATCCTAACTGAAAAGGGTGAATTGAATAGTTAATTGAAACATCTTACTAGACTATGAGGAATACATCAACTGAGATTCCGTGCGTAGCGGCGAGCGATAGCGGAGGAATTGTCTCAAACAGATAATTAAGATGATTGGACATCTAGACTAAACCCCGATAGACACCTATAGAGAAAGTACCGTGAGGGAAAGACTCAGAATTGGTTCTAAAAGTTACCTTTTGCATAATGGGCCTGCAAGACAAAATTTGGCAAGCTTAAGTAGTAAATGAAGGCGTAGTGAGAGCAAGAGAAAAACTCGTCAGTCAAATTCCCCGAAACCAAGTGATCTAACCATGGCCAGGTAGATATGCTGACCGAACCAGTGATTGTGGCAAAAATCTTGGATGAGCTGTGGTTAGCGGTGAAATACTAGTCGAACTTGGATATAGCTGGTTCTCTACGAAACTTATCTTAGTAAGGCGCCCCAAGTTAATTCGCCCCCAAACCCGGGGGCTTGAATTACTGGTGTAGTAAGACTATGGCGATAAGGCCCCTAGTTAAGAGGGGTAAGCCCTAACCAGAAATTAAAGTCACTAATACAGATTAAGTGTATAAAGAGGGTTCAACTTAAACAAACAGAAAGTAGGCCTGGAAACAGCCATCTGCACAGGAAAACGTAAAAGTTCACTGAATGAGCTCGGAATCTCTAAGAATTAAGGCGGCTAAATCTGTAACTGAAATTCTGGGAGCCAGACCGTAAGAAAGCATTAACTGGCTTGGTAGTAGAGCGTTCTGTAGGCACGATATGTGCGCACCTTGTGAGATAAACAGAAGTGATAATGCAGGCATGAGTAGTACAAGATTCACTCCCAAATAAATATACACAGCTTCTAAGGACATTACGCCCGATGGATTATAATACTTGTGCCCGTTCAGGAAAAATATTATGGTACGAAGTACCTTTAACTGTTATTTATGGGACTTAGACTTAGGCATAATTTCTCTTAAGGAACTCGGCAAAATAAGATCTCGACTGTTTACCAAAAACATAGCTCTCTGCTAAAGGCTACTAAAGTATAGAGGGTGAATTCTGCCCAATGGTTGTATAGTGAAACTGAGGACTAACGTCTAAAGCGAAACCCAACTGAATGGCCGCGGTAACTCTGACCGTGATAATGTAGCACAATAAATAGCCAATTAATTGTTGGCGGGTATGAATGGGACCACGAGGGTCTTACTGTCTCAAGAGGAAAGCCGATGAAATTATAGTTGTAGTGAAGATACTACATAAACATTGTAAGACGAAAAGACCCTATCGAGCTTTACTGGATACCGACAGTGTTAACTTAAAATGATCGACACTAAGTGTCCTAATTTTGAGTTAATAATTTTTGTTGGTGGGACAGTTTAGTTGGGGCGACTACCTTTGAATAAGAAACGAAGGCGAGCTTATGGTATACAAAGCTAATCTCATTAGCCTGACAGTGAGGGGGACACCCCTAGCTGGCACAAGGACTACGTTCTATGTGGGCGATAATGACCCGATATGATTATCCAAAATAAATATCGAAAGCGGATAAAAGCTACCGTAGGGATAACAGCGTAATATTGTCGGAGAGTTCTTATCGAGGACAGTGTTTGCGACCTCGATGTTGAATTGCGGTGCCCTGGTGCTGTAGGGGGTACCTTGGGTTGGTCTGTTCGACCATAAAAACCGTACATGATTTGAGTTCAGAGCGTGGTGACACAGCTCGGTTTCTATCTACAATGTTCAATCCCAACTTTTCTGAGTCCTAGTACGCAAGGAATGGTCTCAGCGATGCTCGACTATATTGGCCCCATCGACGTAATCAACTTCTGGCTGCTGCAAAGAAGGAAAACAAAAGGTTTGGGGATTAATGAGGTGCCACGAAAGTGGTACACCTTTTCATATGCCATGTGGGTGCATAGCCCCTGGCATACTATGGAATTAACACTAGGGCTCATCATACTAATAGTGTTGACGTATGGATTAAAGGCCCCGACTTTAAGATTAGCTATGCTGCTTGCGGGTGCTGTGGGGGCTGCTGGGCTATTAGCTGAGCCCCACCTACTATGTTGGACACAGGCTATTAAGATGTTGGTGATGCTAAGTGGGCTAGCTATACTATGTATGCTGGACCATCGAACATCGCATCGATCAAGCTCTTTATTGATTTTATTAGTGATCTTGGGTAATTTATTACTTATTGGGTCAACAAATTTAATTTCTATATATTTAGCATTAGAAATGCAAACATTATGTATGTTTATCTTAGTGGCTTATAATAAAAACTCATTGTTATCGGCAGAAGCTGGGCTGAAATACTTCGTGTTAGGGGCACTATCTTCGGGGTTGTTCCTGTTTGGTTGCGCCCTAATTTATGGCTCCACAGGAGAGCTTGAACTTCAATTTATTCGTATGAGTATAGTATCTTACGGGATATTAGCTGGTAAATGTCTTATTACTATCTCATTGTTATTTAAAGTCTCTGCAGCCCCATTTCATATGTGGGCCCCCGATGTCTACGAGGGGGCCCCAACTTGGGTAGCTGCGCTGTTATCTATCGTGCCTAAATTGGGGGTACTAGCTATTATAGTCCAAATAGGCTTAAATGAGATGGGGTTATTAATAGCCGGATTAATCTCTTTGATTGTTGGGGCTATAGGAGCTTTGAATCAAACTCGAATAAAAAGACTACTAGCTTATAGCGGGATAAGCCACATGGGGTTTGTGTTGCTTGGGATAGCTATTGGGTCTATAGAAAGTCTTCAGGCGAGTTTAATGTATATAGGTGCCTATATAATAACTCAAGTACTACTTTGGTCTGTAGTACTAATTATATCTCCTAAAAGAGACATGCTTATTGAATTTAGTGGTGTTTCAAGATTAAACCCAATGTTAGCACTAGCATTAGCTACAGGTTTATTGTCTACTGCAGGAATTCCCCCTTTAATTGGGTTTTTAACTAAATGGTATATTATCTTAGCAGCTGTTGGCCAAGGTTACTATCTTAGCGCTTTAATAGCTTTAGTTTGTTCCGTGATAGCTGGAGTTTATTACCTTAGATTAGTTAAAATTATGTTTTATCAACCTTTGTCGACGCCCTTAGTAATAACAAATATATTAAATTCTCCACGTAGCAGCGTAGCACCGGAGGAAACGGGTTTAGGCAAGGCACTATTAATAGGGGTAAGTTTATATTTAGTATTAACAATTATAGTGTGTCCTAGTTTGTTCTTTCAGTTAACACATTTGATTATTTTAGATTTATTCCCATGTATCTTCTAGTTATATTAATACCGCTACTAAGCGCAGTCGGAAGCGGACTAGGGGGTCGCTATCTAGGAAGAAAGGGGGCTGGCTTGTTAAGTTCTGTGTGGGTTCTCGCCAATAGCCTACTCTCTTTTGTATTATGTTATGAAATCCTTATTAATGGGTCTACAGTATATATAGAGCTAGGCAGATGGATAGAGTCAGATTTACTAATAACTAGCTTTGGCTTACAATTTGATATGGTAACAGCTGTAATGTTAATAGTAGTAACCACAATTAGCGGGTTAGTTCATGTCTATTCTACAAGTTATATGAGAGAAGACCCCCATTTACCTAGATTCATGAGCTATCTGTCTCTATTTACCTTTTTTATGTTAGTTTTAGTTACTAGTAATAATTATGTGCAATTATTTATTGGTTGGGAAGGTGTCGGCTTATGTTCTTATTTATTAATTAACTTTTGGTTTACGCGGATACAAGCTAACAAGGCGGCAATTAAGGCAATGTTAATCAATAGAATAGGAGATATAGGATTAATGCTAGCTATTATATTAATCTGGAAAGAATTTGGGGTATTAGATTATTGTAGTTTATTCTCCGCTTTATCACCATCTTCAGCTTGTACTTGGATTTGTATATTACTAACTGTAGGGGCCGTAGGAAAATCTGCCCAATTAGGGTTACATACTTGGTTGCCGGATGCTATGGAGGGTCCCACACCTGTTTCGGCCCTAATTCACGCAGCGACAATGGTAACAGCAGGAGTGTTTTTAATTATAAGATCAGCTCCCCTTTTTGATTACTCTCCAACTGCAACAATTATTGTGGGTTTAGTTGGCTCCTTAACTGCTTTTTTTGCAGCTACAGTAGGATTAGTCCAATCGGATATAAAAAAAGTTATTGCTTATTCTACTTGTAGTCAATTAGGATACATGGTAATGGCTTGTGGCACTTATAGTTGTCTAAGTAGTTTATATCACCTATTAACTCACGCTTTCTTTAAGGCTTTATTATTCTTGGGGGCAGGCTCAATAATTCATGCTCTTCTAGATGAACAAGATCTTAGGAAGATGGGGGGAATAATCCGGGGCTTACCTCTAACATATGTATTAATGTTGATTGGTTCATTGTCTTTAGCTGGTTTTCCCTATTTATCTGGATTTTACTCTAAAGATTTAATATTAGAATTAACTTATAATAATTATTGTTTAATATCTATTTATTGGTTAGCTTCAATTACAGCCTTCTTAACTGCTTTTTATTCATTCCGATTAATATACTTAAGTTTTGTGTCTAAGCCTAATTTAACACGTATAAGCGCACAACATTTACAAGAAGCTGATTGGAATTTATTGGGTCCTTTATTAGTATTAGCAATAGGAAGTATCTTGGTTGGTTATATCGCTCAGAATATGGTGTTTGCGCCCGGCATACGTCCCTTGCCGCTTGTGCCCACAATAGTCTCTTTAGCACCAGTTATTATGTCCGTAACAGGGATATTACTGGTGTTTATACTTCGTCCTTATATTATTTATTATATTACACGCCCTAGCATATATGGTTTCTTATTTTATGCCTGGGAGTTTAATCAAATAGCAAATTATTATATTGGAAGCACAATTTGGAAGTTTGGCCATATTGTCTCTTATCGTACTATAGACAGGGGGATTTTAGAGATTTTAGGCCCCACTGGAATAGCCCGATTCATGGTTGAGAGAACTAAAGAGTTAAGCAGCTTACAATCTGGTTTATTATTTAATTATGCATTAATGATATTAGTTGGAACAGCTATCGCACTTAAGTACCTAGTCGTAAATTAGAAACAGGATGAAGGAAAGTTCTTTTCCAAGTCCGGAGTAATCTTCTATCTTAGGAGAAAACTAGCCGCAAGGTAGTGGCTGGTAATATATTAATATGATATTAGCTTGTATAGTGGGCTCTATATTAATAAGTATAGTAATAATAGCATTAATTCCAAGGGAAAATAGTATGAAACTACGTCAGCAAGCGTTAGAGTGGTCTCTGATTACATTTGCTCTTTCTATTTTATTATTAGTTAACCTTCATCAAGAAGCTCAATTTCAACAGATAATAGAATTCAATTGGGTGAGTACAATAGGTTGGTTTGAAGGTTCTCCGATATTGTTTGCTATTGATGGGATCTCTATATTTTTCATTGTACTAAGTACTTTATTGACACCTATTTGTATTTTAGTGAGTTGGAATAGTATTAAGTTTCTTGTTAAGGAGTTTATTATATGCCTTTTAGGTATGGAATTTCTATTAATTGGGGTATTTTCAACATTAGATCTGTTAGTATTTTATGTGTTATTTGAGAGCATATTAATACCTATGTTCTTAATAATCGGAGTATGGGGAGCTCGGGCAGAGAAGATAAAAGCTGCCTATTATTTCTTCTTTTATACTTTAGTTGGTTCAATATTAATGTTACTTAGCATAGCAGTTATTTATAGAATAACAGGTACAACTGATTACTTATCTTTAACTAACATTCAGATTAATAGTAACATTCAAATTTGGTTATTTATAGGTTTCTTCCTTAGTTTAGCAGTTAAAATACCTATGATACCCTTTCATATATGGTTGCCTCTTGCGCATGTTGAGGCTCCTTTAGCTGGTTCAGTGATTCTGGCTGGAATATTATTAAAATTAGGGGGCTATGGATTCATTCGATTCGCTTGGCCCCTCTTCCCCGAAGCAACAGAATATTTAGCACCAATCATACTAACGTTATCACTAATAGCAGTGATATATGGGAGTTTAACTACTTGCAGACAGGTAGATGCGAAACGTCTGATAGCCTATTCCTCGGTAGCTCATATGGGAATAGTAACAATAGGTTTATTTACTCATACGATGGAGGGTTTAATAGCCTCTATATTCTTAATGATAGCTCATGGAGTGGTTAGCCCTGCTTTATTTATAGCAGTAACGTTGCTCTATGAGAGACATCATACAAGGTTAATTAGGTATTATAGGGGAGTAGTTATGACTATGCCCCTATTTTCTATCGTATTTATGGTGTTTACTTTAGCTAATATTGCTGTTCCTCTTAGTTGTAACTTTGTTGGAGAATTTTTATCCTTAGTAGCTGCTTTTTCTACTAGTACATCATTAGGTATTCTTACCTCAACTAGTATGGTCATAGCTGCTGCTTATTCGTTATATTTATATAATAGAATTTGTTTTGGGCAACTTTCTCCATATTTAATATTTTCGAGAGATATTAATAGACGAGAGTTTAATGGGCAATTACCGCTAATAGTAGTTATTGTATTATTGGGGGTAGTTCCATGCCCCCTAATCGAGTTAGTTCGTGTATGTTTGCCTAGATTTTTATAATTTTACTCTTTCTTGTACCTACTTGGTTTATATGTGTATTTATTTTGTTTTTAATATTGGTAGGGGCAGGAGTTGAACCTGCATAATCAGATTATGAGTCTGAGAACTTACCGTTAGTTGACCCTACAAGCTGAGCTTAGCTAAGCACTATGTAACCATGGCCCGGGCTAAGAGCCCCACCAGTAAATACATACATATAAAAACAACCAAACCACATCTACAAAATGCCAATACCAACTAGCAGCCTCAAAACCAAAATGATGATGACGAGTATAGTGATAGCCTATTAGTCTAGCTAAACATACAGTCAAAAATATAGTTCCGATTATAACATGAAAACCATGAAAACCTGTGGCCATAAAAAAAGTTGAACCATATACGGAGTCTGAGATTGTAAAAGGCGCCTCATAATACTCCATAGCTTGTAGGGCTGTAAACTGAATCCCCAGTATTACGGTACAAGTAAGTGATTGTATGGCTTCTAATCTTTGTCCGCTAACTATGGCGTGATGTGCCCATGTAACTGTTGCTCCTGAACTAAGTAATATAGCCGTATTTAATAGGGGCACAGAAAATGGGTCTAACACTTCTATGCCAACAGGAGGCCAGACAGCCCCCAATTCTATAGTGGGAGATAAGCTACTATGAAAGAAAGCCCAAAAGAACGCAAAAAAGAAGCAAACTTCAGAAGTAATAAAAAGGATCATACCATATCTTAATCCTCTTTTTACTATTTGAGTGTGGTGTCCTTGGAAAGTGGCTTCTCTAATAATATCTCTCCACCAAACAAACATTGTTAATATTATTGACATTGCTCCTAAATACATTATCCATGTATAACTATAATGAAAATATAATACTGAGCCTACTGTAATCAGTAGTGCCCCAATTGAGCCTATATAAGGCCATGGACTAGGATCCACTAAATGATAAGGGTGATAAGCCTTACTCATGGCTCCCCGGCGGGGAATCGAGCGGAGACTAATACTCCTGCCCAACAATTATTCTAAGTATGGGTTAGTGTAGATTTAAAGTATCATTAATGTATATGGTAGTTAACAGACAAAATACATATGCTTGAATCAAGGCCACGGCAATTTCTAGTAAAGTTATAAAAACCATTACTAATATTGGGGCTAAGCTTAAAACTAACATTCCATTACTAATCATTGCAAACCCAAAACTTGCTAATATAGCAAATAAAAGGTGCCCAGCAGATAAATTAGCAGCTAATCGAACACCTAAAGAGATTGCCCGGGAAAGATAGCTAGCTGTTTCAATTGTAACTAATAGGGGGGCTAATGATAAGGGAGCCCCACTAGGCATCATCATTGAAGCAAAGTTCCAACGATATTGTGTTATACCCAATATTGTAACTGCTATTAAAATAGATAAACTTAACCCGAAAGTAACAACAATGTGGGCCGTTGGGGTAAATACATAGGGAAATAGACCTAACAGATTTAATCCAGCAATAAACGTAAATAGGGTTATAATAAGAGTAAAATATTGAGTTCCCCTATTAGCTGTAGAATCTTTTACTAATCCTAAAAAGTGGGTATAAACAATCTCTTGTATAGCCTGTAATCTTGTGGGTATTAGTTTATATGAACAACTTCCTATTAATATTACACTAAATAGGATAAGCATCATAATAGAAGAATTAGTAATTATACCCCCAATTATCCGAACTACATTAAATTGATCAAAGAAAGAAGCTGCCATATTGAATATAAAGTACCTATATCCTTGTGATTAGTAGGAGATGGGCTTATCTACGGAGCGTATCTTGTAGTATAGCATATGCTCGATTAGCCCCAAGCTCCCTACTAGGGGTTGCCCCCTCTTCCTGTAGTATACTTCTTATACGTAAATTATTTTGAATTTTAGGTAAAATAAATAAACTCATAATACTATAAAGTGCTAACAAGATTATTAATGTCCAGCTATATTGAGTTAAATAAGCAGTTATGTCTAAGTGAGGCATTATTCGATGATTGAGAGATCTTCTATAGATCAGCACATAATGAAGATAGCCAGCTGATATATTTATCCATACTAACAGCTTCTATAACAATGGGCATAAAAGAGTGATTAGCGCCACATAACTCGGAACATTGACCATAAAATAATCCCGGTCTTTTAGCTAAAAATCCGGTTTGATTAAGACGTCCGGGCACAGCATCCATTTTAATAGCTAATGAGGGTACAGCAAATGAGTGAAGCACATCTGCGCCTGTAACTAAAACTCTTACATAAGTATCAATAGGGACAACCATTCTATTGTCAACCTCTAATAGTCGAAGATCGCCGGGTTGAAGGTCACTCGTAGGGATCATGTAAGAATCAAATTCTAAGGTACTATCTTCACCTGAGGTAGTTTGATAGTCTGAATACTCATAAGACCAATACCATTGATGACCTATGGCTTTTACTGTCACACCGGGTTCTACTATCTCATCCATCAAATAAAGTAGTTTCAAAGAAGGAAATGCTATAAATACTAATATAACTGCTGGAATTATAGTCCAAACAATCTCTATAGTGACTCCTTCAATAAGATAGCGATGATAAGTTTGGCCTGTTAGCCCCCTTATAATTAACCACAAGACAGCTGTTATTATAATAATTAAAATAAACATAATTTGGTTATGAAGGAATAGAATCTCTTCCATAACAGGACTAGCAGCATCTTGGAAGCTTAGTTGAAATGGCTCAGCCGCGTCACGTAGGAGCGAGGCCTCTAATAATGCATTAATTGGAGTTTTCATTCTTCTCTAGCCCTGTTACTTTGCTAACACACCCAAAAGCTTTCCCAATTCCGTATATGCGGCTTCAAGAGTGTTCTCACCTACTTTAGATTACTTTTAATCTAGAGTAAGCATGAACAAATATCTTACACGTTGGCTATTTTCTACTAATCATAAGGATATAGGTACTTTATACTTACTATTTGGTGCTTTTTCTGGGATGGCGGGGACAGCTTCAAGTATGTTAATACGGCTAGAACTGTCAGCCCCAGGTAGTATGTTAGGAGATGATCATCTATATAATGTAATTGTAACATCACATGCTTTATTAATGATTTTCTTCCTGGTAATGCCAGTAATGATCGGGGGATTCGGAAATTGGTTTGTGCCAATTATGATTGGTGCGCCCGATATGGCCTTTCCTAGATTAAACAATATCAGTTTCTGGTTATTGCCACCTTCTCTAATACTATTGGTTGGTTCTATGTTTGTGGAACAGGGGGCAGGTACAGGCTGGACTGTTTATCCCCCGCTGTCAAGCATTCAAGCCCACTCGGGGGGAGCAGTGGATATGGCTATATTTAGTTTACATCTAGCTGGTATATCTTCCATTTTAAGTTCTATCAATTTTATAACTACTATAATTAACATGAGGGTTCCTGGTATGAGTATGCACAGATTACCCCTATTTGTATGGTCTGTATTAATTACTACAATACTGTTATTATTATCTTTACCAGTGTTAGCTGGTGCAATTACGATGTTATTGACAGATAGAAATTTTAATACAACATTCTTTGACCCTGCGGGAGGAGGAGATCCTATTTTATTCCAGCACTTATTTTGGTTTTTTGGGCATCCTGAAGTCTATATATTAATTCTACCAGGATTTGGAATGGTATCTCAAATTATACCCACATTTTCTGCTAAACAACATATTTTTGGTTATTTAGGTATGGTCTATGCTATGATTTCTATAGGAGTATTAGGATTTATTGTTTGGGCCCACCATATGTTCACTGTTGGTATGGATGTCGATACTCGTGCCTACTTTACTGCCGCCACTATGATTATTGCTGTTCCTACTGGGATTAAGATATTTAGTTGGCTAGCTACTGTATATGGGGGAAGTTTACGGCTTGATACACCTATGTTGTGGGCTATTGGATTTGTGTTTCTATTTACCATTGGTGGTTTAACTGGAGTTATATTAGCTAATAGCTCATTAGATATAGCATTACACGATACTTACTATGTAGTAGCTCATTTCCACTATGTGTTATCTATGGGGGCCATATTTGCTATATTTGGGGGATACTACTATTGGTTTGGTAAAATTACAGGTTATAGATACAATGAATTATACGGTAAGATCCACTTCTGGATTATGTTTATCGGAGTTAATTTAACTTTCTTCCCCCAACATTTCTTGGGTTTAGCCGGATTACCTAGAAGATACTCGGATTTCCCTGATGCCTATCAAGATTGGAACTTAGTTAGTTCTTGTGGAGCTGTAATAGCCCTAGTAGGAATTATATGGTTTATCTACTTGTCTTATGAGGCACTAGCAGCCGAGAGACCATTTAAGGGCTGGTCAACTTCGCCTGGTTCGTTAGAATGGTCTTTATCTTCTCCGCCTGCTTTTCATACTTATAACGAATTACCGTTTGTTTATCAGCGTAAATTGAGTCATGGGGATGATTTAAATATTATTTCCACACTACTCCTTTGACCTTGGGGAGTCTATAAGGCAGTGTGTTCTTCTAATACATGCAAGGCCCCCAATAGGGGCCCTACTGGTGAGGATAAAACGGAGATTATATCGGTTGGCGTATTAGGATAGGTGAGATAATGGCCCACCTGGTCGAAGATGCGTAGTATAGCCACACTTTCACTGAAACAAGGGGAAGACATTTTGGCAGCAGTAGAGAATCTTGTGCAATGGGTAAACGCTTGACACAGGGTTTCACACTGAGGCCTGTCTAACTAAGTGCCAGCAGACGCGGTTAAACTTAGAGGCCCAGTTTTTATTTCGCATTAGGCGTTAAAGTATGTAGTGAAGCATGAGAATAAAGTAAGGTAAACCTCTTGGTAGCGGTAAAATGTTTGAAGCAAGAGTGGAAGTTCGAAGGTGGAGACTCCTTACTCCGTTTATGGTACATCTTCATGAAATACGAAAGCTTGGATAGCAAACAGGATTAGACACCCTGGTAGTCCTCGCCCTAAACTTATACAATAGCCTTATTAGCAAATAACCTTATTGTATGCCTGAATACTATGATCGCAAGATTGAAACTCAAAAGGCTTGGCTGTTCACTGTTTGAATCAGAGGAGCGTGTAATTTAATACGATGATCCGCGTGTCACCTTACCTTTCCTTGAAAGCGGACTACCTTTTGTGGGTAGTAGCCGCTCAGGCATTGCATGGCCGTCGTCAGGATAACAATAAATGTTATCCTTAACCCTATTATGGATTAAGTCAGGTGTCATGGTCTTTATGGAAAGGGATATTATGCGCTACATTCTCCTATACAATATACACAGTAAATTAGGAGGCGGAGATTCTCTGAAACGGGGGTCTTAAGTAGGATTTGATAGTAATCGGGAAGTAGAGCGTTCCGGTGAATTCTAACCCAGTGTTAGCACAAATCGCCCGTCGCCCCCTTCAAGTTAAGGGTACGAGACGCCCCGCGGCGGGGTTATCCCCCCTTTTCGAGAATGGGTAAGTCGTAACATAGTAAGGGTAAGGGAACTTGTTCTTGGGCCAAGTTATGCGCGTTCAATACGTACTTGGCCGCCCTCCGCAACTAGGATGATGAATACTATTATTTCAATTATCTTTAAAACGCTTGCAATAATAATACCTCTATTAGTGGCTATAGCTTATTTAACTTTAGCAGAAAGAAAGGTATTAGGGTATATGCAAGCACGAAAAGGACCCAATGTAGTTGGTGTTTATGGACTATTACAGCCTTTAGCTGACGGATTAAAATTATTCACTAAAGAGATGGCTATTCCCAATCATGCTAATCTGTCGGTTTATATTGTAGCCCCGATTCTATCGCTTACTTTAGCTTTTTTGGCTTGGGGGGTTATTCCTTTTAGCCCCGGTATTGTACTGGCTGATATTAATGTTGGTATCTTATATATCTTTGCTGTCAGTTCTATTGGGGTGTATGCTATTTTAATGTCTGGTTGGGGAAGTAATTCTAAATATGCATTCTTGGGGGCTATCAGAGCAGCAGCTCAAATGATTAGCTATGAAGTGTGTATAGGGCTTATTCTAATATCAGTAATATTGTGTGCAGGCTCTCTTAATATCACTCAGATTGTTTTAGCTCAAGCCGAAATTTGGTATATAATACCTTTATTTCCAGCTGCTTTAATGTTTTTTGCTTCGGCATTAGCTGAAACTAATCGGGCTCCTTTTGACCTTACCGAGGGAGAATCAGAATTAGTATCTGGGTATAATGTAGAATATTCTAGTATGTCGTTTGCCCTATTCTTTTTAGCTGAATACGGCCATATTATTCTAATGAGCTGTTTGATAAGTTTATTGTTTTTAGGTGGTTGGGCACCTTTCACAGGAATTCTAGGAATGGGCTGCTTAGCCCTTAAAACTGCCGTAGTAGTGTTCGCATTTGTGTGGGTGCGAGCTTCTTTCCCTAGAATGAGGTATGACCAACTTATGTATTTATTATGGAAGTCTTACTTACCTTTCAGCCTTGGTTTAATTGTTTTAGTTTCTGGCCTGTTGATAAGTTTAGATGCAGTGCCTTGCTAGCATTTAGGAAGATATCCCCTCATATTGGGGGTTGATGTACACAAGCTTCCTGAGCGCATGCATATGGAATCACCAAACAAAATGTTACGAATAAGAACTCAACATCCAATGCTCTCTATTGTGAATGGGGTGCTGGTTGATCTACCAGCCCCTTCTAATATTAGTTATTACTGGAATTTTGGTTCTTTGTTAGGACTTTGTTTAGCTATTCAACTGATCACCGGAATATTTTTAGCTATGCATTATTGCCCTGACGTTAGTTTAGCTTTTGACTCAATTTCCCATATTTTAAGAGACGTTAATTATGGTTTTATGTTAAAGTACATTCATGCTAACGGAGCTTCATTATTCTTTCTCTGTGTGTATTTACACATGGGCAGAGGACTCTATTATGGGAGCTACATGAAAATGGAGGTTTGGAATATAGGGGTTATAATTTACTTAGTGATGATGTTAACAGCCTTTTTAGGGTATGTATTACCTTGGGGACAAATGTCTTTTTGGGGAGCCACAGTTATCACTAATTTTTGTTCTGCTATACCTTATATAGGAACAGATATTGTTCAGTGGATTTGGGGAGGATTTAGTGTATCTAACGCGACTCTTAATCGTTTCTTCTCTTTACATTATCTTTTTCCTTTTCTTATAGTTGGATTGGGCGTATTACATATTATTGGTTTACACACAGCTGGGTCAAATAATCCTTTGGGGATTGACTCTAATATAGACAAAGTTACCTTTCATGTTTATTATACTTATAAGGACTTGTTTGGTATAATGGTACTTAGCACTATTTTAATTATACTTTGTTATTTTATGCCTAATGTATTAGGTGATCCTGAAAATTTCATTCAAGCTAATCCTTTAGTAACTCCTGTTCACATACAACCAGAGTGGTACTTTTTATTCGCATACGCTATACTACGCTCTATACCCAACAAGCTTGGGGGGGTCTTGGCTATGGTATTTAGTATCTTGGTGTTATTATTATTGCCCTTTATTCACACTAGTAAATTAAGAGCTTTAACATTTAGGCCTTTAGGTAAAATAGCATTTTGGTTTTTAGTAGCTGATTTTATGCTATTAACCTGGTTGGGGGCTAATCCAGTAGAGGAACCTTATGTTATGGTTGGTCAATTTGCTTCTTTATTCTACTTTTGCTACTTCTTAGTATTGATCCCTTTGTTAGGCTGGGTAGAAAATCACTTACTGAGATAACCCCTGATTATGAGAGACTCTTGTGTACAATTCCCACTAAGACAGTTGAACAAGCGTTATTTTATAGCAATTATTTTGTTTATTACTAACAAAACTATGCCTGTGGCTTACGCCCTATCTTATACCTCGGGTACCCAGAAGCCGTGGATCCCCCGGGGTGATGAGGTTTTACTAAGTGTACAATCTGCCGGCACGTTTATAGGCCCGTCAGCTACTTCTCTTTCTATAGCTTATTACCCCGAGGTGAATCAGTTAGGTGTGAATATTGACGGCAGTTTACACGTATTCCATAACGAATTGGCGGATTCTTCTATTACACATGAATAGCTTATTTATAGTAATATCCTTAGGAATAGTAGGAGCTAGTTTTATGGTAATATCTACGCCGAATCCTGTTTATTCAGTATTCTGGTTAGTTATTGCCTTTGTTAATGCTGCTGTTATGTTTATATCGTTGGGATTAGATTATATAGGCTTAATATTTATAATTGTCTATGTAGGGGCTATTGCTATTTTATTCCTGTTCGTAATTATGTTAATTCAACAGCCTAATAAGGTAGATTCTCAAGATCACTCGCATTTTTTACCTGTAGGATTATCTGTTATATTCCTATTTTATAGTCTACTAACCAATAGCCCTAAATATATCAGCAATCCTGTTATAGGATCTAAAACTAACATTGGAGCAATTGGAAGTCATCTTTATACAACTTATTATGACTTAGTGTTAATTGCTAGTTTGGTGCTACTAGTCGCTATGATAGGGGCTATATTATTAGCTAAGCAGCCAAATTCACCTTTTTTATATAATTCCCACGGTGAATCATTACGTAGTAGGCAAGATCTCTTCCTACAAATCAGCAGAGAGCACCTTTAGGTGCCTTCTGGCCAAGTGCTGACGCACGTCTCCGCTTAGGAACATGGAGTTCAAAGGAATACTAATACTACTTATTGTTAGCGGGACATTATCAATTCTAATTTTAGGGGCATCTTATCTATTAGGATATAAACAACCCGATATGGAAAAAGTGTCAGTTTATGAGTGTGGGTTTGATCCTTTTGATAACCCGGGGAATCCCTTCTCCGTTAGATTCTTCTTAATTGGTATCTTGTTTTTAATATTTGATCTTGAAATATCTTTTTTATTTCCCTGGGCTGTTACATATATGGGCTTACCTTTATTTGGATATTGGGTTGTTATGTTATTTTTATTTATCTTAACTTTAGGGTTAATTTATGAGTGGATAGAGGGGGGTTTAGAGTGGGAAAACTAGCCTCTAATTGGTATAGCGCATGTCTTATTTAATATTATCAATTGTCATCTTATTAATCGGAATCTTAGGTATTATTCTTAATAGAAGCAATTTAATTATTATGCTAATGTGTGTAGAGCTAGTTTTACTGGCCTCTACTATTTTGCTTCTATTTGAGTCTCGTGTGCTCTACACGCTTTTTGGTCAAATTTTTGCGATTGTGATTTTAACTGTCGCAGCTGCCGAATCTGCTATCGGTTTAGCCATTATGGTTAACTATTACCGTTTACGTGGTACAATTGCTGTTCGAGCCTTAAATTTATTAAGAGGTTAACTCCTAATTAGAAATGAACCAGATACCTATGCAATATTTTAACTTAGCGGAGGAGAATTATTCTAAGTATGGAATATCAGTAATCCAGCTTATCCAGATTGGTAAGTTCTATGAACTTTGGCATGAGCCTGGTACTCCTAGTAGGCAACAAACATATTTTCAAGCCGAGTTATTAATTGAGTCATCCATGCGAAGTGGGCCTTTGGAGGTAACGTCTCCTATTGAACAGGTTGCCTCGTTACTTGATATGAGAATAATATCGCCCGGTAAAAGATCCCTGCTTCAAATGGGGTTTCCAATTTATTCCCTTACTACCCACTTAAGTACCTTGTTGGATAAAGGTTGGACTGTTATAGTTATCGATGAATTAATCACTGGTAAATCTGGGCCAAAACAACGCGCAGTATCTCAGGTTTATTCTCCTAGTTGTAATTTAGAGGACTGTTTGGAATTATCCTATGTGTTATCAATTTATTTTTCTCAAGACGACTTATTAGGTATTACTTTATTTTCAGCCATGAATGGGCATAGTATAATGTTTCCTGTCTCTTGGACGGATAGAGACAAAGTAGCCCGGTTATTAATCAGTTATCGTATTAGAGAAATAGCAATTTGGGTAAACTCAGGGGCTGGCTCAGAGATTTTAATAAATAAAATATATAATTTATTAATTGATTGGAATTTATTTCCCTCTGAGCCTAATGCTAAAATTGAAGTTATGGGAGAAGCACCAACCAACTTACCGTGTTATTTATCTTATAGGTACGAAAATAATAAGGAGTGGCTTTTGCTCCATATTTATATGGGCATTAACGCAGAGTGGTTTAACAAAAATTATCAAGAATATACCCTTAGTAAGATATTTCAAAGTACTTGGCCAGAAAATGTTAATCGGGTAAATCTAATCAGCCTTTTAGGAATATTACAATTTATTAACAATCGGAATCCTAATCTTATTAAGAATCTTCAACTTCCCGAGTGTTATAATTCTGCTATTAGTCCCCTAAACTTAATATTATGTAATCGAGCAGAATATCAATTGGACTTATTGCCCAAGGGGGGAAAACTGGGGGGTTTACTGAGTTTGATTGATTACTGTTCTACTGCAATGGGTAAAAGACTACTCAAACTCAGACTTTTTAACCCCATTACAGATTATTTTGAATTAAATCTTCGTTATGAGGAGGTTGCTACATTTAAACAATTAATTGACAAGAAAATATTTGACAATTCCGAGTTAAAACACATTAAAGATTTATCTTCTTTACATCGTCAATGGGCAATATGTGCCTCGAGTGATACTACCTTGCCCCCTAAAAAGTTAAGTCAAATTTACCATTCTTATTTGTTTGCTAGTCAACTAATAAGTAAATTAATAAGTAATAAATGGATTAATATTCAATTACCCCCTTCAGTCGGGCCCCAACTAGAATCGCTAATTGAGGAAATAGGCCAAGTTTTCCAGGTAGATAGCCTTTTAGGTGATTTTAAAGACGTATTACGGCCAACTGATAATATAACTAACCTTCTTGCACAACAACGCATTTTAGGGGCCCAACTTACAGAGTGGGCCGAACAGACTTCAAATATTGTGTTTCAAGATACAATTTCTATTAAAGCTGAGTATTTTAATAAAGAGGGTTATGCTTTCTCTATTTTATCTAAAAAGTTAACTAAGTTAGAACATTACATAGCTAATGCCTCTATGTATTATAATTCAATTATTGTTTTGGGTAAAAGAGGAAATAGCCATATAATTACTAGTCCCACCATTCAAAAAGTATCAATCGAATTAAATTTATTAGAAGAGCAAATTAATACTTATGTTAAACAAACTTATAACCGGGAACTTAAAAGATTATATTTTAGTTATTCTGAGCTGTTTTTACCCCTAGTAAATATAATTTCTAGATTAGATGTTGCATTAAGCGGGGCTATTGCGGCTATTAAGTTCAATTATACTAAACCTTGCTTAACACTAACGAAATCCCAACAAACCAGGGGTTTAATTGAAGCAATTAACCTGCGGCACCCACTAGTAGAACAGTTAAACACTCAAGAAGAATGTGTAGCTCATAATATTAGTTTAGAAGATAAGGGAATGTTAATATTCTCAGTAAATGGTGCAGGCAAATCTACTTTACTTAGAGCAATTGGAGTTAACGTAATCTTAGCTCAAGCAGGAATGTATGTAGCTGCAGATTCATTTAGGTTAAAACCTTATCACTATTTAATTACTCGTATTTTAGGGGGGGATGATCTTCATAAGGGCCAAGGTACTTTTGAGGTCGAAATGAGAGATCTTTCAACTATATTAAAGTTAGCTAATTATAACAGTTTAATATTAGGCGATGAAATTTGTCATGGAACAGAAGTTAGTTCAGGAGCAGCAATATTAGCCGCAACAATTGAAAGATTAACAGCTGCACAAACTAGTTTCGTTCTTTCTACTCATTTACATCAAGTTTTTTCTTTAATTGATTCGCCAGTTCGGTACTATCATTTATCCGTTATTCAACAAGAAGATTTGGGCTTAATTTATGAACGTAAATTGAAGCCTGGCCCAGGACCCTCACAATATGGCATTGAAGTTATGGGCCACATAATTAATGACAAAAAATTTTATAATAGTGCTTTGAAATATCGTAAACTTATTAACTGGGAGCCACCATCCCGAAGTAAGTCAAGTTCTTTAACAGTATTCCGCCCCTCTAGGTATAATGCTCAAGTTTTTATTGATTCGTGTGAAATATGCGGAGCTTCAGCGGAGGCTATCCACCACATTCAACCTAAGAAATTATGTAATAGAAGATTGAATCGAAGGTCTAACTTGGTGCCAGTCTGCTCAAGCTGTCATTTAGACATTCATAGAAATAAGATCTCTATTTTAGGCTGAAAAAGAACCCCGGGACATAAGAAATTATATTGGGTCTATCTTAATGAGTCTTTAGACAGTGGAACTGAGTAA